GGTTTTTGTAACTAAAATTTTAGCATTGAGAGATTTTTTACAAATTTTGACAGAAGTTTTTAGGTTTTTAAAAATTTTAATAAAAAAAAATTTAAGGGCATGTATATATATATATATACAAAATTTTTCCCCCGGTGGTTAACCCATACCTCAACTTGTTAGCCGGCACGTTCTCGAGTCCTCCTTGCTTTAGGGGTTTGACAAGGATAACAGGATTTCCTGAGCGTAGGGGGGTAGGGGGGTTTGACGCGCGCAAGCCAAAGGGGGGCATATATATAAGAGTATATTGAAGAAGGAATATATATGTTATGTACGTGATAGAAAATAATGTGATTCTTAAGTTATGTCATTCAATAATTAACCTACTTTAACTATTCCAAGGAAATGTTCAACCTTGATTATTCCATTGCGCCTGCACTCTGAAATGCAAGATGAAAGGAAACCAAAAAAAAGGAACCCCTATGCATATAAAAGAACGCTCGGCATGTTGGGTAACGCGGAGTATGTACTACACAAGTAGCCGGATGCAAGGAAGAGATTTGACGGGGGGGTCTACACCGACTGTCCATGAGATGTTTAATCAGATGCAAGTAATAATTCAGGTGGGCCACCCCCACTGTTTAAGTCCCTGATTCTATCATGAATAATATGCATTACTTTATTCCAGTAGGTGGTCTCTCATATACATTTATTTGAAAGTTGGTGGAGTAATTCAATTTCTTTCATGTGTGTTCCATTTTTAGTGGAGTAATTAATATGTTTAAAATAAATTTTAATTAATTTTTCATTATTTAGTTTTTGAACGTTTAATATTTTAGTACTTGCTTTTAGGTTAAAATAATTGTATGGTGATAATACATACTATGTGTTAATATCATTCATATTTTATTAAACATTATATGATTGATATTATAGAATGTTATGTAAAATATTTAGCATAATTACAGAACGTCGGGGGGAAAAATAAAATATTATAAGTTTAAAGTTAATCTTGATTAATTATAAAGATTTGGTTTATGTACGTCTAAAATTTTAGTGCCTGCTTTCAGGTTAAAATAATTGCATGGTGATAATACATAGACATATATATTAAATATTTTACATATTTGGTTTGGCATCGAATGGTTACTACCAGAATATAGTTTAATTTAGAATTCTGGCTTTGGGGGCCAGCGGTGGGAGTTAGAATCTCCTTTTTCTGGGCATTAGGAGGGGGTTTAACCCTCGATCTTCGGATTACAAGACCGATGCTTTCAAAACTAAGCTACTAAGGCAAGCTCATTTTAATGCTTTGTTTTCTACTCATCCTGCCAGGGGCACAAGAATTAGAAAAAGTGCAAAGTAAAGTACTGACGCAATTTGCCCAATAATAATGTATGGGTGTTCTACGGGTATGCCTCCGATTCATGTCAGAATTACTATATCTGCCACTAAGGTTCAAAATAAGAATTGAGTGATTGGACGGAATGTTAGTCCTCGTTGTTTTGATGTATGTAGAATTGGCACAACTATTAGTACTAAGATGGAAAATAATAGTGCAAGGACACCCCCTAGTTTGTTTGGAATAGATCGTAAGATGGCGTAGGCAAATAAAAAATATCATTCGGGCTTAATATGAGGCGGGGTCACAAGTGGGTTGGCGGGAGTGAAGTTTTCTGGGTCACCTAGTAGGTTAGGTGAAAATAATGCTAAAGATGTTAGGGCTATAAGTATAAGAACGAACCCTAAAAGATCTTTATACGAAAAGTAGGGATGGAAGGAAATTTTGTCTGCGTCGGAGTTTAATCCGGCGGGGTTGTTGGATCCTGTTTCGTGTAAAAATAAAAGATGTAGAATAGTTGCGGCGGCAACGATGAACGGGAGGAGGAAGTGGAAAGCGAAAAATCGGGTGAGGGTTGCGTTGTCTACTGAAAATCCCCCTCAAATCCATTGTACCAGGGCGTCCCCCATGTAGGGAACTGCTGAGAGCAAGTTAGTAATAACTGTTGCCCCTCAAAATGACATTTGGCCCCATGGTAGTACGTAGCCGACGAAAGCAGTCATTATAACTAAGAGAAGGAGAACTACGCCGATGTTTCAGGTTTCTTTGTAGAGGTAGGATCCATAGTAAAGTCCTCGGGCGATGTGTATGTAGATGCAGATAAAAAAGAATGATGCGCCGTTGGCGTGTAGATTTCGAATTAATCAGCCGTAATTTACATCTCGGCAGATGTGGTTAACTGAAGAAAATGCGGTTGAAATATCTGAGGTGTAGTGTATTGCTAAAAATAGTCCCGTGAGGATTTGGGAAATTAAACAGAGACCCAGGAGGGATCCAAAGTTTCATCACACTGAAATATTAGAGGGGGTTGGAAGGTCAACTAGTGCGTCATTAGCGATTTTAATAAGTGGGTGGGTTTTTCGTAGGCTTGCCATTAGTTCTTGTAGTTGAACTACAACGATGGTTCTTCAAGTCATTGGTCTCGGTTAGAGTCCGAGCAAGAATTATGACCTATTTTATGTTTTTATTATTGGTGGGGTTAATTTTGGGTTTAGTTGCGGTTGCTTCAAACCCGACGCCCTACTTTGCCGCCTTAGGCTTAGTGGTGGCAGCAGGGGTTGGGTGTGGGATCTTGGTTAGTTCTGGGGGCTCCTTTTTATCACTAGTACTATTTCTGATCTACTTAGGGGGGATACTCGTGGTATTTGCTTACTCAGCAGCGTTAGCTGCGGAGCCTTTTCCAGAAGCGTGAGGGAGTCGTTCTGTAACAGTATATGTCTTAATTTATTTTGTGGGAGTGGTATTGGTGGCCGGTTTGCTTTGAGGGGGGTGATTTGAGGGGTCTTGGGTTTTGGTAGATGGGCTGAAGGAGTTCTCTTTATTGCGGGGGGATGTTGGTGGTGTGGCAATAATATATTCTTTTGGGGGTTCAATATTAGTAATTTGTGCTTGGGTTTTGCTTTTGACGTTGTTGGTGGTGTTGGAGCTTACTCGAGGGTTAAGTCGAGGGGCGCTTCGAGCGGTTTAAATGGCACAGATAAGGACAGCTAGTGTCGTAGTAAGAAGAAAGATAGTAAGGTAAGTTTTAATTAGTCCGCGTTGAATATCACTTACAGTTTTTGATATTATGATTTGGGTTAAGGCTAAGCCTTTTGGGCCAGAAATCTCAAATCATGTTTGATCAAGCTTAGTGGCAATTGATTGTCCTAATATAAGGTTGAGTTTTGGAGAGACACGATGGGTGAGTGAGGGGAAGTAGCCTAGTATATTAGAGAAGTGGTGTAAAGGGGTCGTGGGTAAAATCTTAATTTGTTTATTCGTTATAGTTGCTAGTTCTACAGCAATTAATAGGCCGATAATTGTCACTGCTAGGGCGGCTATTTTTAATGTGAGGGGTATTGTTATGATTGGTGTTTTAGAGGGTAAAAAGTTTGAGGTAATAATAAGTCCTGCAATGATGCTTCCTCAGGCGAGCCGTTTAAGGGGGTTGATGATCAGGGGGTTGTTTTCATTAATGGGGGTGAGGGCCAAGAACCGTGGAGAACCCATAGAAACGAAGAAGACTACCCGGAAGCTATATACGGCCGTGAAAGAGGTGGCAATTAATGTCAGTGTTAGGGCCCAGGCGTTTAGATGAGAGGTGTTGAGGGCTTCAATAATAGCGTCTTTGGAAAAGAACCCCGCTAGAAAGGGAGTTCCTGTTAAGGCTAAGCTCCCAATTGTTAAGCAAGAGGAGGTAGCGGGCATAAGATTTTGAAGCCCCCCCATCTTTCGGATATCTTGTTCATCATTCAGGCTGTGGATAATTGATCCTGAGCACAAAAATAGTATGGCCTTAAAGAAGGCGTGTGTGCAGATGTGTAGGAATGCAAGTTGTGGTTGGTTTAGGCCAATAGTAACTATTATAAGGCCTAGTTGACTGGATGTAGAAAATGCTACAATTTTTTTAATGTCATTTTGTGTTAGGGCACAGGTGGCGGTAAATAGCGTAGTTAATGCCCCAAGGCATAGACAAATTGTTAAGGCCAGCTTGTTTTGTTCCATTAAGGGGTGCAGGCGAATCAGTAGAAAAATGCCTGCAACTACTATTGTGCTGGAGTGAAGTAGGGCAGATACTGGGGTGGGGCCCTCCATGGCAGATGGAAGCCAAGGGTGTAAGCCGAATTGGGCTGATTTTCCAGTGGCTGCAAGAATAAGTCCAATTAAAGGAATTGTTATATCGGAGTCTTTTGATAGAAGAAAGATTTGCTGTATTTCTCATGAGTTAAAATTTATTGCAAACCAGGCCATGGTTAGAATTAGGCCAATATCCCCCACGCGATTATAAATAACGGCCTGAAGGGCCGCTGTGTTAGCGTCCGCTCGTCCATACCATCAACCGATCAGTAGGAAGGATATAATGCCGACCCCCTCTCAGCCAATAAATAGTTGAAACATGTTGTTTGCTGTAACTAGAATAATTATGGCAACCAAAAACAATAAGAGGTATTTAAAAAATCGGCTAATATTAGGGTCAGAATGTATATATCAAAGGGCAAATTCAAGAATTGATCAGGTGACGTATAGGGCGATGGGTGTGAAGATAAGGGAGTAGTGGTCAAATTTTAGGCTGATATTTGTGTCAAATATTTGTGTATTTATTCAATGTCAATTCGTGACGATAGTTTCTAGTCCCTGATCTAGAAAAATTGAAAGTGGGATGAGGCTCACAAAAAATGAGGTGCTGACGGCGGTTTTAACATGGGTATTAGTCCATTCTGGGGTTCGTGGTTCGGGGCTTAGTGTAGTTAATAAAGGAAATACTAGGATAAGTAAAATTAAAATTAGGGAGGATGATATAATTAGCGTTGTTGAATTCATAGCTTCTGCTTGGATTTGCACCAAGAGTTTTTGGTTCCTAAGACCAATGGATGAACTGTTATCCTTCGGAAGCGTAAGAAGGCCGGGGAATTTAACCCCGGGGCCTAAGGATTAGCAGTACTTATTGATTCTTATCCCTTCTTGGTGAGTAAGGGGATTTTAACCCCTGTTTTTAGAATCACAATCTAACATTTTGATTAAATTATACTTACTAGTAACATCATCCCCACATCAGTTCGGGTTTTGTTACAAGGAGGATGACTGGGACAAGGTGAAGTGTTATTAGGAGATGTTCACGGGTGTGAAATGGGGAAAGTTTAATGATGTGTTTTGGTGTTGGGCCTCGCTGGGACATAAGAAACAGGTATAGGGAATACCCTGCTGTAATAAGTGTTCCCATCCCCGTGAGTGCAATAGTTGTAGGAGATCAGCTGAACAGGGTTGAAATAATTATTAGTTCTCCTATAAGATTAGGGAGGGGAGGTAATGCTAGATTGGCTAGATTGGCAATAAACCATCACGCTGCTGTGAGGGGAAAAATCATTTGGAGGCCCCGGGCGAGAATTATAGTACGACTATGGGTTCGTTCGTAGGCTGTATTCGCTAAGCAAAACAGCATTGAGGAGACTAACCCATGGGCAATTATCAGAATAATTGCACCTGAAAACCCCCAGGGGGTTTGAATAAGAATGCCTCCTGCCACAAGACCTATGTGGCTGACAGATGAGTATGCAATAAGTGATTTAAGGTCGGTTTGGCGTAGGCAAATGGACCCGGTTATGATAATGCCCCATAGTGCAAGAATAATAAAGGGGTATGCTATCTGTTTAGAGAGGGGGTCTAACAAAATTATTATCCGCATCATTCCGTAGCCTCCAAGTTTTAGCAGAACTGCTGCTAGTACTATTGAGCCTGCAACTGGGGCTTCTACATGCGCTTTGGGGAGTCAGAGGTGCACGCCATACAGGGGTATTTTTACTAAAAATGCGATTAAGCATCCTGCTCATCAGATTTTATCTGCTCAGGAGTGGAGTATTAATGGTTGGGCATATTGAATAACAAGTATTGAAAGGGTCCCTGTGGATTGCTGGAGGAGGAGGAGTGCGACGAGGAGGGGCAGGGAGCCTGCTAGGGTATAAAATAAAAAATAGATCCCTGCATTAAGTCGTTCTGTCTGATTTCCCCATCGGGTAATAATAATGAGGGTTGGGATTAGGGTGGCTTCAAACATAATATAAAACATAATAATTTCTGTGGCGCCGAATGCTATAATTAAAAATGTTTGGAGGGAGGCTAGTAGGGAGATGTAGAGGCGTTGTCGGGTAGCGGGTTCTGGCTTAATATGGTTTTGACTGGCTAAAATTATTAGTGGGAGTAGTCAACATGTAAGAACGAGGAGCGGGGTCGATAGGGGGTCTGTGGCTAAATGAAAATTAGTTATAGTTCATCCGACTTCGGATGTTCATTTTAATCATGAGAGGCTAACAGTGGCAATTAGGAGGCTGTGCGTGGTCGAGGCCGTTCATAATCATTTTGGGGATACTAATCAAATTGTTGGGAATAGCATAATTGTTGGTATTAATACTTTTAGCATTGTAACAGATTAAGATTTTGTAGACGATCATTTCCATGTGTTCGGGCGGTGGCTACTAGGAGTGCAAGCCCTGTGCTTGCTTCACAAGCGGAAAAAGCTAGTAGTAATATTGGTGCTGTAGAAAAACTGGTTGACTCAAACTGTAATGTTCATAGGGCTAGTGCAATAAATAGGGAGAGTATTATGCCTTCCAGGCATAGTAGGGCTGATAGCAGGTGGGTGCGGTGGAAAGCTAACCCCATTAGGCCTAAAATAAATGCTGAGCTAAAGCTAAAGTGTACGGGTGTCATAAGGGGGTCGTGGAATTTAACCACGATTTTCTGAGCCGAAATCAGAGGTCTTTTTTGGACTAACTCCCTATTCTGCTCACTCTAGACCTCCTTGGGTTCATTCATAGATCAGTCCGAGGGTTAATAAAATTAAGACTATTGTGGCCCAGAAGAATGTTCCAGTAGGGTTAAATAGTTGATCTCCCCAGGGTAGGGGGAGGAGAAGGGCAATTTCTAGGTCAAATAGGAGGAAAAGAATTGCCACTAGAAAAAATCGGAGGGAGAATGGTAGTCGGGCTGAGCCTAGGGGATCAAATCCACATTCGTAGGGTGATAGTTTTTCTGCGTCAGGGTTTATTTGGGGAAGTCAGAAGGAAACGATTGCTAGAATTGAGGATAGGGCTATTGTAATAATAATGATGGTTATAATTAAGTTCATTATCTTTCCCTGGGGTTTAACCAAGACTAAATGATTGGAAGTCACTTGTACTAATTTAATACTAGAAAGATATGAGCCTCATCAGTAGATGGATACGTAAAGGAAAAGTCAGACTACGTCAACGAAGTGTCAGTATCAGGCGGCGGCCTCAAAACCGAAATGATGTTCAGAAGTAAAATGATATTGAATCTGACGTAGAAGACATACAGCAAGGAAGGTTGATCCAATGATTACGTGTAATCCATGGAATCCTGTGGCGACAAAAAACGTAGAGCCGTAAACCCCATCTGCGATGGTAAAGGGCGCTTCGTAATACTCTATGGCTTGAAGAGCGGTGAAGTACAGGCCTAGTAAAATTGTAAGTGCGAGGGATTGAATGGCCTGTTTACGTTCCCCTTCTATAATACTGTGATGGGCTCATGTAACTGTAACCCCAGATGCCAGAAGAACAGCTGTATTGAGTAAGGGGACTTCAAATGGGTCTAGCGTAATAATGCCAGTGGGGGGTCAGCAGCCTCCTAGTTCTGGCGTTGGGGCCAGGCTTGAATGATAAAAGGCTCAAAAGAATCCTAGGAAGAAAAAAACTTCTGAGGTAATAAACAGGATTATGCCGTAACGGAGTCCTTTCTGTACTGGAGGTGTGTGGTGACCTTGGAAGGTCCCTTCTCGAATAATATCTCGTCATCATTGGATTATTGTTAAAATTAACAGAATTAGTCCAAGAGTTATAAGTGTTGTTGAATGGAAGTGAAACCAGATAGCCAGGCCGGACGTCATTAATAAGGCGCCGATAGCTCCAGTTAGCGGTCATGGGCTTGGGTCAACCATATGATATGCATGTGCTTGGTGGGCCATTAAACGTTTTCTTGTAGGTAGAGGCTTAGTAGTAGAACAAATACGTAGGCCTGAATTATTGCTACCGCAACTTCTAGGAGTGTTAACAGAAATAAGACGGTAGCGGTCAAAATGGCTACCGTTGGCATTATTGGCGCTAGCACAAAGACGGCAGTAGCAATAAGTTGAATTAGGAGGTGGCCTGCCGTTAAGTTGGCTGTGAGTCGAACCCCAAGGGCTAAAGGTCGAATAAATAGGCTAATTGTTTCAATAATAATTAGCACAGGAATCAGCGGGATGGGAGTTCCCTCTGGTAATAGATGGCCGAGGGCAACTGTTGGTTGGTTGCGTATCCCAATAATAACGGTAGCTAGTCAGAGGGGGATAGCAAAGCCTATATTTAAGGACAATTGAGTTGTTGGTGTAAAGGTGTAGGGGAGAAGGCCTAGCATATTAATAGTAATTAGAAAGATTATTAGTGAGGCTAGCAGTAGTGCTCACTTGTGTCCCCCCACATTTAGAGGGAGGAGCAGTTGGTTAGTAAATCGGTTAATAAATCAGGTTTGTAGAGTAATAAGTCGGTTATTGATTCATCGGGTAGGAGGTGTTGGGAACATAACTCAGGGGAGTGCAATTGCAACAGCAATCAATGGGATTCCCATAAAAGACGGGCTCGCAAATTGATCAAAAAAGCTTGTTATCATGGTCAGTCTCAGGGTTCAGTTTTATGTTTTTCTTCATTTACTGGTGTCAATTCATTTGGCGTTACGTGATTTAAAATTTTGGTCGGGATAACAGTAAGAAAAATGATTCATGAAAATATTAGGATTGCAAATCAGGGGCTGGGGTTCAGTTGTGGCATTTCACTAGGGGTGGTCGGCAGGCACCAAACTTTGGCTTAAAAGGCCAATGCTTTATCCAATAATTAGCTTCCTAGTGAAGCGTCTTCTAGCATTAGGGAGGATCAGTTTTCAAAATGTTCTAGGGGGACAGCCTCAACTACAATAGGTATAAAGCTGTGGTTAGCTCCGCAAATCTCAGAGCACTGTCCGTAAAACACCCCAGGACGTGAAGCAATGAAGGCAGTTTGGTTTAGTCGGCCGGGCACGGCATCTATTTTTACCCCTAGGGATGGAACTGCTCAAGAGTGAAGTACATCTTCTGCAGAAACTAGAATGCGGATTGGGGATTCTATAGGGACAACTATTCGATGGTCTGTTTCTAGCAGCCGAAATTGACCCGGTGAAAGGTCTTGGGTTGGAATTATGTAGGAATCAAAGCCCAGATCTTCATAATCGGTGTATTCGTAGCTTCAGTATCATTGATGACCTATGGCTTTAATTGTTAGGTGTGGGTCATTAATTTCATCTATTAGGTATAAAATTCGTAGGGATGGTAGCGCAATTAGGACCAGAATAACAGCTGGTAGTACGGTTCATACAATTTCAATTTCTTGGGAGTCTAAAATATATTTATTAGTGAGTTTAGTTGAGACTATTGCGACGATAATATAAAGTACTAAGGTGCTAATTAAAAATACAATTATTAAGGCATGGTCATGAAAATGAAGAAGTTCTTCTATAACGGGTGATGCCGCGTCTTGGAATCCTAGTTGTGTGGGATGTGCCATTAAGTACAAAGATATGCAAGGGTTTAACTTGCGATTTCACCCTGACAAAGTGATGTAATTTTATTTTACTAATATCTCAGAAGAAAGTGACAGAGTGGTTATGTGGCTGGCTTGAAACCAGCGTATGGGGGTTCAATTCCTTCCTTTCTCGTTAATTTGATTGAATCTGCACAAATGCTGGCTCCTCAAATGTGTGGTAAGGAGGAGGGCAGCCGTGGAGCCATTCTACATTTGTTATAGTTAGTTCGACTGAGGATACTTCTCGTTTGGCGGCAAAGGCTTCTCATAAGATGAATAAAAACATAATTACTGCTACTAAAGAAATAAGCGATCCAATAGATGATACTGTGTTTCACAGGGCATAGGCATCGGGGTAATCAGAGTATCGTCGTGGTATCCCGGCCAGGCCCAGAAAATGTTGAGGAAAAAATGTGAGGTTAACGCCAATAAACATTACACCAAAGTGAATTTTAGTTCAGGTGTCGTTAAGGGTGTAGCCTGAAAATAGTGGGAATCAGTGTACAAAGGCTGCTATAATGGCAAAGACGGCTCCTATTGACAGAACATAGTGAAAGTGGGCAACCACATAATATGTGTCATGTAAAACAATGTCTAGCGATGAGTTGGCTAGAACAATTCCTGTTAGTCCTCCCACCGTAAATAAGAAAATGAAACCAAGGGCCCAGAGTAAGGGTGTTTCTCATTTAATAGAGCCTCCGTGCAGGGTAGCTAGTCAGCTGAACACTTTTACACCCGTCGGAATGGCAATAATTATTGTGGCGGAAGTAAAATAGGCTCGGGTGTCTACGTCTATGCCTACAGTAAATATGTGGTGCGCTCAAACAATAAATCCTAGGAGACCAATGGCCATTATAGCTCAGACCATTCCTATGTAGCCGAAAGGTTCTTTTTTGCCGGCATAATAGGCTACCACATGGGAAATAATCCCAAATCCGGGTAAAATAAGAATATAGACTTCTGGGTGGCCAAAAAATCAAAATAGATGTTGGTATAAGATTGGGTCTCCTCCTCCTGCTGGGTCAAAGAATGTAGTGTTTAGGTTACGGTCTGTAAGAAGTATTGTGATTCCAGCGGCTAAAACAGGTAGTGATAGCAGTAGAAGTACTGCTGTTACAAGCACAGCTCATACGAATAAAGGTGTTTGGTATTGTGAGATGGCAGGGGGCTTCATATTAATAGTTGTAGTAATAAAATTGATGGCACCTAAGATTGAGGATGCTCCCGCTAGATGGAGAGAAAAGATGGTTAGGTCTACTGAGGCCCCTGCGTGGGCTAGGTTGCCAGCAAGGGGTGGATATACTGTTCAGCCAGTTCCGGCTCCAGCCTCAACTCCTGAGGAGGCAAGTAGTAGGAGAAAGGATGGAGGGAGAAGCCAGAAGCTTATGTTATTCATTCGGGGGAATGCCATGTCGGGTGCGCCAATTATTAGTGGCACAAGTCAGTTGCCAAATCCTCCAATAAGAATAGGCATAACTATAAAGAAAATTATTACAAAAGCGTGGGCGGTTACGATAACATTATAAATTTGATCATCGCCTAGAAGGGATCCGGGCTGACTTAGCTCGGCACGAATGAGGAGGCTTAGGGCGGTCCCGACTATTCCGGCTCAGGCACCAAATACAAGATAAAGGGTACCAATGTCTTTGTGGTTTGTAGAAAAGAATCAGCGTGTAATTGCCACAGGTAGGGTGGCCGAGCGTTAGGTGGCGGGTTGTAGCCCCGTACACAGAGGTTAAAGTCCTTTCCCTATCAAGCCCCGTGGTGAAGCATCACGTTGGATTGCAAATCCTAAGACGCAGACTACTACCCTGCCGGGGCTTTCCCGCCTTACTAGGCTAACGGCGGGAAAGGTAGATGGATGCTCGCTGGCTTGAGCGCTTAGCTGTTAACTAAGAATTTGTAGGATCGAGGCCTTCCCATCTAGAAAGGCCTTAGTTTAATTAAAACATTTGATTTGCACTCATAAAATGCAAGATAGAGTCTTGTAGGTCTTATCAGGAATTAGAAGATTTTAACTTCTACTTAGGGCTTTGAAGGCCCTTGGTCTAATTTATCCTAAATCCCTAGGTGGTTAATGTCAGAATGGCAGGGGTTAGCGGGAGGAGGCCCAGGGCGGCTATAGTTAGGAGCGTAAATGGGAGCGAGGTTTGGGTGGTGTCAACTCGTCATGGCATGGTCGAGTTGTTTACGTTAGGGGAAATGGTGAGTGTTATTGCGTAAGAGAGCCGTAAGTAGAAGTATAGTCCGAGTAGGGCTGCTAAAGCTATAATTGTGGCGGTAATTGGGAAATTTTGTTTTGTAAGTTCTTGCAAAATTAATCATTTTGGCATAAATCCTGTTAGTGGGGGGAGGCCGGCCAGTGACAGAAGAACAAGGGCTGTGGTAGCGGATAGGGTGGGGCTCTTCGACCAGGCTAAGGCCAGGGTACTAATTTTTGTTGAGGTATATAATTTTAGTGTTAGAAATGCTGCTGAAGTTATAAGAATATAGGTTAGGAGGGCAAGGAGAGTCAGTTGGGGGGCGTATTGTGAAATAATAATTATCCAGCCCATATGTGCAATTGATGAATATGCTAAAATTTTTCGTAGCTGAGTTTGGTTTAGGCCTCCCCACCCTCCAATAAGGGTGGATAAGAGTCCCAGTGTTGTTAGAAGTGCAGGGTTAATATTTTGGGCTGTTTGAATAATAAGGGCTAAGGGAGCAAGTTTTTGCCAGGTAGACAGGATTAGGCCCGTGGTAAGATCTAGCCCTTGAAGAACCTCAGGTATTCAGAGGTGTATAGGTGCCAATCCAATTTTTAGTGCTAAGGCAGTAATGACTAGGGCGCTGGCCAAGGGGTCCAACATATTTGTCATATCCCAGGTGCCCGCAATTCAGGCGTTTGTGGTGCCTGCAAATAAAATTATGGCCGCGGCTGTGGCCTGGGTTAAGAAGTATTTTGTGGTGGCTTCAACTGCACGCGGGTGATGGTGTTGTGCCATTAGTGGAATAATCGCTAGGGTATTAATCTCCAGGCCTATTCAGGCCAGTAGTCAATGGGAACTAGCAAAGGTTAGGGTAGTTCCCAGTCCCAGGCTCGATAGTAAGATTATTAATACATAGGGGTTCATTGATGGAGGAGGGACTTTAACCGTCATGTTCGGGGTATGGGCCCGAAAGCTTTATTAGCTGACCCCATCTTAGAAAGTGGTGTAGAGGAAGCACGAAGAGTTTTGATCTCTTAAGCATGGGTTCAACTCCCTTTTTTCTAAGAACTGAGGGGACTTTAACCCCTATGTGTCACTCTATCAAAGTGATCCCTAAGTATTCGGGCACGGTTCCTGTGCTACAGCTGAGGGGGGAGTCCCCCGAATGCGATGGGGAGGGCAATGTGTCATAGTACTAGGGCTAGTGTAAGGGGTAAGAAGTTTTTTCAGACTAAGTGTATTAGTTGATCATATCGGAACCGGGGGTATGAGGCTCGCACTCACAAAAATATAATGGAAAGAAGTGCGGCCTTAGTTATTAAAGCAATAGCTGTAAGTTCAGGGGTGTAGGGAAGGTGGGAGGAACCTAAAAAAAGTACGGCTGAGAGAGTATTTATTAAGAGGATATTTGCATACTCGGCGAGAAAAAACAGGGCAAAGGGGCCTCCTGCATATTCCACATTAAATCCTGATACTAGCTCTGATTCTCCTTCTGTGAGGTCAAATGGCGCTCGGTTTGTTTCTGCGAGGGTCGAAATATATCATATTGCAGCTAGAGGCCATGCTGGGACCAGCAGTCAAATACTTTCTTGGGCAGAGTTAAACGTCTGTAGTGTATATCCCCCGGAGAAGATAATAAGTGAGAGAAGAATAAGTCCTAGGCTAACTTCATAGGAGATTGTTTGGGCTACTGCTCGAAGGGCACCAATAAGTGCATATTTTGAGTTAGATGCTCATCCCGAGCCTAGAATAGAATAAACTGCAAGACTGGAGAGGGCCAGGATAAATAGTATTCCTAGATTTAAGTCAATGACTGGATAAGGCATGGGTATGGGGGCTCATAATATTATGGCTAGAGTGAGTGCCAAGATAGGAGCGGCTAAGAATAAAAATGGTGATGATGTAGAGGGACGTACAGGCTCTTTAATAAATAACTTGACTCCGTCCGCAATAGGTTGAAGTAATCCATAAGGTCCAACCACGTTAGGGCCTTTTCGTAGTTGTATGTATCCTAAGACTTTTCGTTCAATTAAGGTTAAAAAGGCTACTGCAAGAAGGACGGGGACAATGTAGGTTAGAGGGTTAATTAGGTGGGTTATTAAGATGTTTAGCATAACTGGGAAGAGGACTTGAACCTCTGATTCAAAGGGCTTAGACCTTTTGCAATTTACCATGCTCTGCCACCCCAATATAGCCTTATTTTGGCGTTGGGCTTTGGCCCTCCCTTTACTTACTTTATTTGTTTTCATTAATTAGGGGTGGGGCGTGCTTTAAGCATGGGCCCCTCTTTTCCGATCCTTTCGTACTGGGAAAAGTAGCGTTACAGATAGAAACTGACCTGGATTACTCCGGTCTGAACTCAGATCACGTAGGACTTTAATCGTTGAACAAACGAACCCTTAATAGCGGCTGCACCATTGGGATGTCCTGATCCAACATTCCCTTTGTTGGCACTCCGGTGTGGGGTTAACGATTCTTAACTGTGGGTTTCTTGATCTCTTTATGATTCACATTGCCCTCTTGGTTTGGGTTCGTTAATTTCCAGTGGTTTGTCCAACCTGGCTTACACGTGTGCTGGGAGAAGGGCGGGCCTTCTCGTTACTCATTTTAGCATTTGCACCATTAGGATGTCCTGATCCAACATCGAGGTCGTAAACCCCCTCGTCGATATGGACTCTGGGAGAGGATTGCGCTGTTATCCCTAGGGTAACTTGGTTCGTTGATCGGCTTTATGCCGGATCATTGTTGGTCAGATGTTCTGCGGCGTAGAGAGGTTTCTCTAAGCTTTAGGGCATATGCCCGTTCCTCTTGGAGGCTTGTTTTTACTCCGTGGTCGCCCCAACCGAAGGTAAAGTCTTATGTTTCACTAAGTTCTTATCTCTTTGTTAAGTTGTTTAACGTGATTAAGTTTTGTACCTTAAGCTCCAAAGGGTCTTCTCGTCTTGTATTATAATATCCGCTTCTGCACGGATAGATCAATTTCACTGACTGGAGGGGGGAGACAGCTAAGCCCTCGTCTAGCCATTCATACAGGTCTTTATTTAAAAGACAAGTGATTGCGCTACCTTTGCACGGTCAAAATACCGCGGCCGTTGAACCCGTAGTCACTGGGCAGGCTGGACCTCCTATACATAAAAAGTTGCAGGAGGCGATGTTTTTGGTAAACAGGCGAGGCTTGTGTTTGCCGAGTTCCTTCCCCCTCTTTTAGTCTTTCCCTTTGTGGCACTCCGGTGTGGGGTTAACGATTCTTAACTGTGGGGTTTTCTTGATCTCTTTATGATTCACATTGCCCTCTTGGTTTGGGTTCGTTAATTTCCAGTGGTTTGTCCAACCTGGCTTACACGTGTGCTGGGAGAAGGGCGGGCCTTCTCGTTACTCATTTTAGCATAATCTCTCCCATGGGGGCATGGGTTGGTTTAATAATAAAAGGGAAATAAGATTTTTTACCGGTATAATAGACTGTCTTCTGTCTGAGCTTTAACGCTTTCTGTCCAGATGGCTGCCTTTGGGCCCACTAAAACAGTAAGTCTTTTGAATTATGATCTTTATTCTCCTAAAAAGGTTGTATCCTTGGTTAAAGGGGCTGTACCCCCTTCAACTAACTCCCATATTTTTCTCTTGGTCATTTGGCAAGGCGTTTTGACTTGAGGGGGTATGGGGCTGAACTTCTATCCATTTCTTAAGCAACCAGCTATCACCAAGTTCGGTAGGTCTATCACTTCTACCCGGAGCTCTTCCCACTCTTTTGCCACAGAGACGGGTTGGCCCTAATTTATATAGGCTGTCTCGGGGTAGCTCACTTGGTTTCGGGGTTTCAAACTATAGGGCTCTTTGCTTGAGGGTGCTTGCTAAATCATGATGCAAAAGGTACAAGATTTAATCTTTGCTTTTCGTTGCTTTTATGGGTTGTTTCATTTCTCTTTCAGCTTTCCCTTGCGGTACTTTTTCTATTGCTTCAAGTTTGACCCTTTCTGTCTCCCGTACTCAGGTAAAAGAATGATTTAGTTTAGTGGTTAAAATAATGTCTTATTATTAATGTTGTTAATTTTTAAAGTTCTTTGAGCTAGCTGTTTGGCTCAGGGCGACCTAATTTGCATAGGTGTCTTCTCGGTGTAAGTGAGATGCTTAACTTTCTCAGCCACGCCCTGGGTTAATCCAAGTGCACCTTCCGGTACACTTACCATGTTACGACTTGCCTCCCCTTGTCGGCGCATTAGGTTTAGGTATTCTTATTGCATTTTGACAGGGGAGAGTGACGGGCGGTGTGTACGCGTCTCAGAGCCGGGTTCAAAAGGACACTCTTCTTCCTTTTTACTACTAAATCCTCCTTCAAGCACTATTTCATGTTGCATATTCGTAGTGTTCTATAATAGAAAATGTAGCCCATTTCTTCCCACTTCGTGCGCTACACCTCGACCTGACGTTCTGGGTTGTGCCCATTTTGCTTACTCTTTTTACCTTCACAGGGTAAGCTGGCGACGGCGGTATATAGGCTGGGATGACTAGAAGTGGTGAGGTTTAACGGGGGTTATCGGTTCTAGAACAGGCTCCTCTAGGGGGGTCTGAGGCACCGTCAGGTCCCTTGGGTTTTAAGCTGATGCTCGTAGTACCCTGGCGGACATGAAATCGTACGTGTATGTCTGGGTTTATGGCTGAGCATAGTGGGGTATCTAATCCCAGTTTGTTCCTCAGCTTTCGTGGGGTCAGGCAAATTTTGTTAAAGCCACTTTCGTGGGGGTGGACTTCCAGCTCCCGGAAGCGTATGACGGCCGGGGGGCTGTTCGGCTTTATTTTATTATGTTCCTTAACCACCCTTTACGCCGCAATGTTATTAACTGGGGCCTCTCGTTTAACCGCGGTGGCTGGCACGAGTTTTACCGGCCCTATGAGCTCTAACTGAGTCAAGTTTTCACTTATGGCTTAATGTTTATCACTGCTGAATTCCCTTGGGGGTGTGGCTTGGCTAGGCGTCCTGGGCTAAACTTATGTGCCTGATGCCCGCTCCTTATCCCCGGGTGGGGGATTGAGGGCATATTCACGGGGGTGCGGATACTTGCATGTGTAAGTTGAGCGAAAGCTAATAATAAGGTCAGGACCATGCCTTTGTGCATGCGGAGCTTTCTAGGGCCCGTCTTAACATCTTCAGTGTTATGCTTTGCATTAAGCTACGCTAGC